ATGACAACTATAAATCGTTGATTATTTTCAACCAACCATAAAGATATCGGTACTCTTTACATCTTCTTCGGTATTTGAGCAGCAATAGTCGGCACAGGATTAAGCATAATCATCCGATTAGAACTAACTCAACCAGGAGCCCTTCTAGGAGATGATCAAATCTACAACGTAGTAGTAACAGCTCATGCTTTAGTAATGATCTTTTTCATGGCCATACCTATTATAATCGGTGGGTTCGGAAACTGACTTCTACCTCTAATAATTGGAGCCCCAGACATAGCTTTTCCTCGTTTAAATAACATGAGCTTTTGACTCCTACCACCCTCATTCTTATTATTGGTGGCTTCAGCAGGCGTAGAGAGCGGGGTAGGAACAGGATGAACCTTATACCCCCCTCTATCAAACAACCTAGCCCACGCCGGCGGAAGTGTAGACCTAGCCATCTTCTCACTACATCTAGCAGGAGCTTCATCAATTCTTGGAGCAGCAAACTTTATTACCACTTCAATCAACATACGAGCCCCAGGTATAACTCTAGACCGACTACCTTTATTTGTGTGATCAGTAATCATTACTGCCGTTCTACTACTGTTATCACTACCTGTCCTAGCCGGAGGAATTACTATATTATTAACAGACCGTAACCTAAATACCTCATTCTTTGACCCCGCTGGAGGAGGAGATCCGGTATTATTCCAACATCTATTTTGATTTTTCGGTCACCCAGAGGTATACATTCTGATTCTCCCAGCTTTCGGTATAATCTCACACATTATTGCTTACTACACAGGAAAAAAAGAGCCATTCGGTTACTTAGGGATAGTATACGCAATAGCAGCTATTGGACTCCTGGGATTCTTAGTGTGAGCCCACCATATATACACGGTGGGAATAGATGTAGACACTCGAGCTTACTTCACAGCCGCCACAATAATTATCGCCGTGCCTACAGGAATTAAAATTTTCAGTTGGTTATCAACACTTCAAGGATCTAAAATCATTTGAAGCGCCCCTATACTATGAGTTATAGGATTCTTGTTCCTATTCACTATCGGAGGACTCACAGGAGTAATTTTAGCCAACTCATCACTAGACATTATGATGCATGACACATATTACGTAGTAGCACACTTCCATTACGTCCTATCTATAGGAGTAGTCTTCGCCATCTTCGGAGCCCTAATCCATTGATTCCCTGTCATCACCGGGTACACCATAAATCAAACGATGGCAAAAATCCACTTCATTATTATATTCCTAGGAGTAAACCTCACCTTCTTCCCACAACATTTCCTAGGCCTAGCAGGCATACCACGACGATACTCAGATTACCCTGATGCCTACAGCACTTGAAACCTAATCTCATCCTACGGATCTATTCTATCTACCATATCCGTAGCACTTTTCTTATTCATCGTGTGAGAAGCCTTAGCCTCAAAACGGACAACAACCCAAATAAATAAAACCCACACATTTATAGAATGAACCCACCCAATACCCCCAACCGCCCACACCTACGAAGAATTACCTGCAATGTTCATCCGTAAATAAGAGAAGAAGAGACTAAACTCTCATAATAATAGTTTCAAACTAACCGCAATTTCTGCCACTTCTCTAATAATTTAGTTTACACAAAACACTTGATTGTCAATCAAGAAAAACTATCAACATAGTAATTATTAGTGGCTGAATGATATCAAATTGGTTTACAAGACGCTTCCTCACCATTAATAGAAGAAATAATTTACTTCCATGACCATGCCTTTATAATCATTGTCCTAATCACCATTATTTTACTGTACGCACTATCAGTAGCTGTCACTAATAAATTCACTAACAAAAAACTACTAGAAGGACAAGAAATTGAGACCGCCTGAACAACTATTCCAGCAATTATTCTTATTTTTATTGCTCTCCCATCTCTACGACTCCTGTACCTGACAGATGAGACCATCAACCCTACAATAACAATTAAAGCAGTCGGGCACCAATGGTACTGATCATACGAATACTCAGACCTAGAAAATACAGAATTCGACTCATACATAACCCCAGATAACGAGTTAACAAAAGGAGATCTACGACTAATAGAAGTGGACAACCGACTAGTACTGCCCTACCTCACACCAATCCGAATACTAATCACTTCCGCAGACGTTCTCCATGCCTGAACAATTCCATCTATAGGTATCAAACTAGACGCAGTCCCGGGCCGATTAAACCAAACAATAATAATAACAACCCGCCCAGGATTATTCTATGGACAATGCTCAGAACTTTGCGGAGCAAACCACAGCTTCATACCAATCGTGTTAGAGTCAACCTCGATAAAAGCCTTCGAGAAATGACTATCTAATATATCACAAAATAGCTTATACAAAGCGCAAGTCTTTTAAACCTGAGAAAGTAAATTACTTTTTGTGTAATGCCACAACTAAAATTCCAAATTTGAATAACCATATTCATCACCACTTGAACATTTATAACAGTAACTGCACTAACATATTTCAACAACACCCCTATCGAGCTTAAACAAAACCAAGACGAGAAAACTACCATAACCAAAAAATGACAAAATACATTCTAATAACCAACCTTTTCCACCAATTTGAAGCACCAACCATTCTAGGTTTATCTATATTTACATTAACAATAACCATACCACCAATTATTATTCTAACAATGAAACCGTGTAAAACAATTATAACACCACGATCATCAATTTTCTTAACTACAATAAAAGAGATAGTAACCAAAAATATACTCATACCTATTAAATCTAACACACAATGATTCTGATTACTTAACACCGTCCTTATATTCATCATTAGTATAAATCTAATCGGAATCCTACCATACACATTTGCCCCAACATCTCATTTAGCATTAACTATAACCCTGGCTATCCCTCTATGATCTGCCAGTATCATTCTTGGTGTACGAACAAAAGCTAAACAAGCCATCTCACACCTCCTACCGGAGGGTACTCCTATAATAATCGTTCCCTTCATAATCATAATCGAAACATTAAGCATCATAGCTCGTCCTATCGCCCTATCATTACGACTAGCAATTAACATCACAGCCGGACATCTACTACTAAAACTAATCTCTTCGGCCACAATATTTATAATCACACAAAATATCATTCCAACCGGACTAATAATAGTGACTATAATTATATTAACAATCCTAGAACTAGCAGTAGCTATAATCCAAGCCTACATTTTCACAATCCTAACTATATTGTACCTAGAAGAAAATCTATAATGACTAAACAAACACACCCATTCCATATAGTAGACCAAAGCCCGTGACCAATTATAGCCTCCTTCTCCGCACTAATAATAACATCAGGACTCGCCCTATGATTCCACTCAGCATCCACCAAAACATTAATAACACTAGGCCTAGTAATTACCATCGTAACCTCAATCCAGTGATGACGAGACATCACGCGAGAATCAACCTTACAAGGACACCACACATCTTCCGTAGAAACAGGAATACGATGGGGAATAATCTTATTTATCGTGTCAGAAGTATGCTTTTTCCTAGCCTTTTTCTGATCATTCTTTCACAGCAGCTTAGCCCCAACACCAGAAATCGGTACATGCTGACCCCCAACAGGAATCACTCCAATAAACGCCTTCAGTGTACCTCTTCTAAACACCGCCATCTTACTATCCTCCGGAGTAACTGTCACATGAGCACACCACGCATTACTAAACGGAGACCGAAAAGCAATAATCACTAGCCTAGGAATCACCATCACCCTTGGAGCATATTTCACCCTTCTGCAAGCCATAGAATATATAGAAGCCACATTCACAATCGCCGATTCAACTTACGGGTCAACATTCTTCGTGGCAACAGGATTCCACGGACTACATGTACTTATCGGATCAACATTCCTAGCAGTTTGCCTAGCACGGCAACTTCTATTCCACTACTCTAAATCCCACCACTTTGGATTCGAAGCCGCAGCATGATATTGACACTTCGTGGACGTAGTGTGACTTTTCTTATTCGTGTGCATCTACTGATGAGGCGCATAACTCTTTTAGTACAAAATAGTACATGTAACTTCCAATTACAAAATTTAAAAACATTAAAAAGAGTAATGAACATATTAATAATCACAATCATAATAGCAAGCGCCTTAGCCATAATAGTACTAGTAGTATCAATCACTATCCCTAACAAAACTACTGACCAAGAAAAACTGTCCCCTTACGAATGCGGATTCACACCAAAATCTAACATACGTATCCCATTCTCCATCCGATTCTTCTACATCGCTATCCTTTTCATCATATTCGACTTAGAAATCGCACTACTAATACCATGACCATTAGCTCTAAACAACTCAATATCTACCACCCCACTAATAATAGCATCATCTATTATCATTGTATTAACTATCAGTCTCCTTTTAGAATGAGAAACAGGAGCCCTAGAATGAGCAGAATAACTAATGTAGTTTATCAAAAACATTTGATTTCGACTCAAAAGAACTGGACAACTCAGCAATAGTTATGATATTTATAAACCTAGTCTTAGTAATCATATTCAGCTGCTCAATAATAGGACTAACCATAAACCGCCCTCATTTCCTAACAATACTCCTATGTCTAGAAGCAGCAATAGTATCAACACTAATACTCATCGTAATCAAGAACCACCAAAATCCAGCAATTATAACCACTATAGCCCTTACTATTATTACCATAGCAGTATGCGAAGCAAGCATTGGCCTAAGCCTCCTAGCTTCCATTACTCGAACACACGCGTCAGACACAGTAACTAACCTTAACCTATTAAAATGCTAACTACCTCACTAATAATCTCCACACTACAAATCATCACGCCTTGAATATCGAAAACTCCGTGAAAAACTTGTATCACTTTATCATCAATCACAGCTATACTAGTAATAACAACCAATTCTTTCCAAACAGACGAAATAACATTCTCCCATTCATTATCATCAAACTTCATCTCTAGCCCATTAATAATACTCTCAGTATGACTAACCCCACTGATACTACTAGCCTCAAAAACTATACTGTTAAATAAGACAGAAACACAAATAAAGACCTTTTTAACAATAACTAGTATCCTACAAACCACCCTTATCCTGACATTCTCCGTAAACGAGTGAATTTTATTCTTTATCATGTTCGAAACAACATTAATTCCAACATTGACCCTAATCACCAAATACGGGGCTCAAAAAGAACGATTAATAGCCGGAACATACTTCATAATCTATACACTGTGCGGATCATTACCCCTATTAGCCAGCCTATTAGTAATGAACACAAAGACAGGAACAAGCAATATGACAATCACAATACTACAAATTAACGGCATAGAAATAAAGAACATATGATGACTTATCTCGCTATCAGGTTTCTTCATCAAAATACCATTGTTCTCAATACATTTATGACTACCTAAAGCCCACGTAGAAGCACCAGTAGCAGGATCCATGATCCTAGCAGCAGTACTTCTAAAAATAGGAGGATACGGGTTAATACGAATGACCCCAATATTTACACCGTCATCACTATTAACCGCTAACAAAATCATCATAGCCTTAGCCCTGTGAGGAACTTTAATAACCAGTATAATCTGTCTACGACAAACAGACCTCAAAGCCCTCATCGCCTATAGCTCAGTAGCCCATATAAGCATAACCACCGCCGCCATTCTAATCGTAACCTCATGAAGCTGACAAGGAGCCTACAACATAATAATTGCCCACGGATTGACCTCTTCTATATTATTTGCCCTAAGTAACACAATCTACGAACGATCTAACACCCGAAACCTAACAATTTCACGAGGCTACAAAACACTCATACCATCAATATACATGTGATGATTACTAGCCATGATATCCAATATAAGCCTACCTCCGTCCATTAACTTTTTAGGAGAGATTATAATAATCTTCTCATTAACAAGTTGATCCGTAATCACAGTAATAATCACCGCTATAGCCACCCTACTAACTGCATTATATTCCCTTTACACTATTATCATAACACAACACGGATCGAGCTTAAACAAAACCAAGACCCCAACAAACAGTATGAAACCAACCGAAATATTAAACTTTCTTATACATACTGCACCATTACTATTAATAATTATAATACCATCATTAATCAAAATCTCATGTTAAGATAGTTTATAAAACATTAGCCTGTGGAGCTAAAAATGCAAGATATATTGCTCATAACCAGAGATAAATTATTAGTTCTGCTAAAACTAAAACCCGGTCCCAATTTAACCGGTATCTCTTATGTCACTTTTAATCATTCTATCAATTACACTTACCTCCATCATTATAATAATCCAACCGTCAAAAACAATAAATAAACTTATAATCCCTATGATTCTATCATCACCCTTGATCCTCACCATTATAAATTCAGTTAAAAGTTTAAACATAACACAACCTAAATGAGCAGAAGTATCATTTACAGAACTTCCTATCAACATTAACTTAGATATACAGTCCATCACATTCTCCTTAGTAGCACTATTTATCACAACCAACATTATCACATTTTCCTGCTACTACATAGAAAAAGACAAAGACAAAAAAACATTCAAAACTATGCTAGTAATCTTCCTAATATTTATACTTATCCTCCTCACAGCTAACAACATAGTACAAATCTTCATCGGCTGAGAAGGAGTAGGAATCATATCGTTCCTATTGATCAGCTGATGAACCACCCGGAATCTAGCAAATGCCGCGGCGATACAAGCAATCATTTACAACCGAACAGGAGATATAGGTCTCATTGTAGCCGCAGCCCTTATAATTAACTCCTCTCCGTCAGTAAATTTCCAACATATAACACTACACGACAGCAATTCCGTAATCCTAGCCATAGGATTACTATTAGCAGCGGCTGGGAAATCAGCCCAACTAGGTATACACCCTTGATTACCAGCCGCCATAGAAGGACCTACACCAGTATCAGCCCTACTACATAGCTCCACCATAGTTGTGGCCGGTGTATACTTAATAATACGGATAGCACCACTACTAACAAAAATCCATTTCCTACCTAATTTAGCCCTTCTAGGAGCCTGTACAGCCCTATTTGCCTCCACAACCGCATTATACCAAAATGACATTAAAAAAGTAATCGCTTACTCAACCACCAGTCAACTTGGATTAATAATATTTTCAATCGGAGTTGGACAACCACTATTAGCCCTCTACCATATAATAACCCACGGATTCTTCAAAGCCCTATTATTTATATGCGCGGGATCCGCCATCCATAATAACAAAGATGATCAAGACACACGTACCAGCAATAATATAAAAATAGAATCTCCTATCTCAACCGCCTGCATAATAACCGGATCACTAGCCCTGATAGGAACCCCATTTTTAGCTGGTTTCTACTCAAAAGACTTAATCATCGAATTCGCCTCAAAATCCTCGACAAATACTCTATCCCTTACCATAATCATCGCAGCCACAGCCCTAACCGCAGCCTACAGCACACGATTAATCAAAGCCATCACTGAAAATACAGCCAACAACACACCCACCAAAATAAAAGACGAACCTACAAACCTATTAATCCCTTTAATTGCCCTGTCCACAGGAGCCATAATATCAGGCTGAGCAATAATTAATTTTATAGCAGAAAATACCCAAGAAGAACAACCACTTCCATCGAGCTTAAAAATCATAACCCTGACCATCTCATTAATTGCCATGAACATGGTTATAAACTTTGACACTAAAAACACATCAACATTTTTAAACACAGCATGATTTTTCAATGCTTTGAACCACACAACCAAGACAAAAACTTTAATAAAAAATATACTAAAGGGCCCTATAATAACAGGAGACCAAGGATGATTAGAAACAAACGGACCCACAGGAATCACCAAAAGCCTAAATTTAACAAGCCACAAAATAACCACAAAAACCACGAAAATAAAAACACACATAAAAATTCTTATATTATCAATAACCATTTTACTAATCATAATATAACTATAAAAAAAACACCACTACGAAAAACACACCCATTAATTAAAATCACAAACGCAGCCTTAGTAGACCTCCCATCACCAAGCAACATTTCCGCCTGATGAAACTTCGGATCCCTGTTAGGACTCTTTCTAATAATCCAAATTATCACAGGAATCATTCTAGCAATACATTACTCATCAGACATAGAATTAGCATTCAAATCAATCTCACACATCACCCGAAACGTAAATTACGGGTGAATAATACGAACAGTACACATAAACGGAGCAGCATTTATATTCATCTGCCTATACATCCACATAGCCCGAGGATTGTACTACAGCTCATACATATTAACCGAGACATGAAACATTGGAGTGATCCTCATAATCTCCTCCATAGCAACTGCTTTCATCGGTTACGTACTCCCATGAGGTCAAATATCATTCTGAGGGGCCACAGTAATCACCAACCTACTATCAGCCGTACCATACGCAGGAACAGATATAGTGTACTGATTATGAGGAGGTTTCTCCGTAGGAAAAGCTACACTTAGCCGCTTCTTTGCCTTCCACTTTGTTCTACCATTCATCCTAATTGCCCTATCGGCTGTACATCTCCTATTCCTCCACCAAACAGGATCAAGCAACCCTCTAGGAGTAAACTCTAACCTAGACAAAATCCCATTCCACGCATTCTTCTCATGAAAAGACCTTCTCGGATTCACGTTAGTAACAATAAGCTTCTGTATCATCATCCTGGCCTACCCATTAATCATGGGAGACCCAGAAAACTTCAACCCAGCAAACCCACTATCAACCCCACCCCACATCCAACCAGAGTGATATTTCCTATTTGCATACGCAATCCTACGATCTATCCCTAACAAACTCGGAGGTGTAATTGCCCTATTAAGTTCATTAATCATCCCGTTGACCCTATCATTCACTCATAAATCCCCATTACAGCCAACATCATTCCGACCGATGTCACAAATCACATTCTGAATATTCTGCGCCAACTTCATCGCCTTAAGCTGAATCGGAGCAGCCCCAGTAGAAGACCCGTACATCATCTTAGGACAAACATTCTCAGTAATCTACTTCATATTCTTCCTTACTGCCCCAATAATCAATATTTTAGAAAAAAATATAATTCAAAAACAATAAATAAAGACAAGTAGTTTACATAAAGAACATTAACTTTGGGAGTTAAAAGAGACCTCAAAGGTCCTAGTCTATTCCTGAACAACCGTCATAAGTAAAAGTAACTTAAAACTAAGAGTGTTGCACTGAAGATGCAAAAGCGAAATCATTTTCCTATTACAATAATAGTCTGGATTTCACTATAAAACTCTCTAATAACTAGAAAACACATAGACAAAAAAACCAATAAATAAACCAGAACTAGTACTAAAAATTTAGCAATGAACGAAAGTTCGACTAAGCAAAGTTATTAACACCATGCTAACCTCGTGCCAGCCGCAGCGGTTATACGAGGTAGAAGAAGAGAACAAAACCGGCTAAAAGAGTGGTCAAACCATAAAACATTCAAAAGAGAAAACTACCAGCTGTAAAAAGCCTAAAAGAAGACGAAACACCATCACTGAAATCCTTAAGAACCACCAAAATTTAAAAATAAACTGGGATTAGATACCCCACTATATTACAAAATAAACCAACTTTTAACGCCTGGGAAATAATACAAAAGTAAAAACCCAAAAATCTTGGCGGTACTTTACCCCGTTAGAGGAGCTTGAAAAATAAATCGATAATCCACGATTAACCTCACTATCTTTAGCTAAACAGCCTGTATATCATTGTCGAAAGTTAACTTCAACAAAAATTTTAACACAAAGAACATTAAACAAAACGTCAAATAAAGATGCAGCCCATAAGATAGACAATTTGAGCTACAATTTTAAAAATAAGCCCGGAAATAAAATGAAAATAATTATAGAAGCAGGATTTAAAAGTAATAAAAATTTAGAATATTTTCATGAAAAGGCCCTAAAGTACGCACAGATCGCCCGTCACTCTCCAAACCAAAAAAGCAAGGAGATAAGTCGTAACAAAGTAGGAGTACTGGAAAGTGCCCCTAGCGAAACATAGTTTAAAAGAACAATTCACCTACAATGAAAAAGAACTGCAATACAACAGTTGATTCGAAGTAAACAATAAACCAATAAATAAACCATAACCACCAACCAAACGAAATATCGTAACCTCTAATCAAAAGTATTAAAGAAAGAACTGAACCAAAAAACACACCACAATGGAAATAAAAACTGAACCAAAAAGCACTATACCTTCCTTTTGCATAATGATCTCACAAGAAAATATCTCAATAAAAAGACCACCCGAAACTTATAGAGCTAATTATTAGCATGTTACAAGACAAAATCCCCTACTGTTACAAAAGTACGGAAAGACTAATAATTAGAAAGCGAAACACATAACGATATAAGTGATATCTGGTTGCCTGAAAACAGACCAAATCTCATCACGCCAAAGGCGTGATTCCACCCCATCAGAATATTCTGATGGGGTAACATGGAAACAACCTTAAACCTTAGGATAAATCTCACAAACAGAACTAAAGTAGGCTTTAAAACAGCCAACAAAAGACGTAAAAGTCGTAAACAAAACCAACTACCCTAAAAAACACAACAGGCTAACAAAAACCACAAACACTGTAAGAACAAGTAATTAACTACTACTATAAATTATTAAACAAAACCAAAGAAAACCAAGACAAGAAAATCTAACCAAACCTGCTAACAGTAAAATCAATTTAGAAAGTAAAACTCATCAAACTAAGAGAAAGGAACTCGGCTAAATAGCTCCGACTGTTTACCAAAAACACCGCCTTTTGAAAACTCCAATAAAAGGTCACTCCTGCCCAGTGTTAATGCATAACAGCACAATAAACGGCCGCGGTACCCTAACCGTGCAAAGGTAGCATAATAATTTGCCCCTTAATTAGGGGATGGAATGAAAGGAATAACGAGAGCCATACTGTCTCCCTCTTACAACAAATGAAACTTCTAATTACGTGCCAAAGCGTAATAAAAAAAGAAAGACAAGAAGACCCTATCGAGCTTAAACAAAACCAAGACAAAAGCCTCTTGAATTTTTATTTTGGTTGGGGCAACCTAGGAGAACAAGTAAACCTCCTAAATAACAAAACAACTATTTTAACAAAAAGACCCATTATTGATTAAAGAACAAAGTTACCGTAGGGATAACAGCATTATCCTCTAAAAGAGTCCTCATCTAATAGAGGGTTTGTGACCTCGATGTTGGATCATTAAATCTCCTTGACGCAGAAGTTAAGAAAGAAGGTCTGTTCGACCTTTAATAAATTACGTGATCTGAGTTCAGACCGGCGCAAGCCAGGTCGGCTTCTATCTCCTATAACGATTTCTTAGTACGAAAGGACCAGAAATCCACAGGCCATTAGACACTTAGCCTGTACACACCCCACAAAGAACAACACTTTACGTTCAAATAGTTTACCATAAAACATTAGTCTTGTAAACTAAAAATAAGACACACTCTTTTTGAGCACTTGAATAGTATAAACACATTACCTTGAGCCTAAGCCTCAAAAATAAAGACTCTTTTTCAAGAAAATTTTGCGATAGTATAGAATCATACCCTAAATTTAGGCTTTAGAAACGAGGAATTCCTCTCACAAAAACTTTTTATTTACAGTTATATATACATTGAATACTAGTACATTTAATTTAAGATGTCCATTAAGAAAGTATAAGTTACAAGTAAGAGTTTTTAGTACTTATTTATAATCTTTTACTTTTACTTTATAATACTTCATTTAATATTCCGAAAAAAAATTTTTAAAAAAATTAGGAATATAGTTAAAGTTTAAAGAAATAAATTATAAATTAAAGGTCCGCAAACTTTCTAATCGAGAGCCCCGAAGCTATCTCGGAATCTTTAATGTATGAGTCATAATCTTCCTTGACTGTAAAGCTTCGGGGCTCTCGATTAGAAAGTTTGCAGCCCTCAAATAAAATTATATCTCTTTATTGTATATTACACTAGTAACGTAAAATTTGACCTTTACTGTAGCATAGACAAGACATATAAACACACGCTATAGATGTAACTAACACTAGAATTAACAATAATAGTAAACCACTAGAATTGTAAATCAAGTAGAAGTTATAATCAAGCCGCTCTAGTATATTAATTGGATTTTTGCTGCACGAAAAAATTTCCGCAAGAGTCCATCACTTAGAAAGATAAGTATAAGAAACAGTTACCAAAGCCCCAGTTGTAAAGAAAATAATAAAAAATATACTACCAACTTTTGGAAAAACAGACGAAGACATAGAAGCAGTAAAACTGAAAACAACCACCATACCCCCTACATAAACGATTAGAAAGATCCATCCAAGCAAGACATATCCTCAAAAAAACATTAAAATTGAGGCTAATACAGAGTAAGTAACAACACCCAGAAGACTGAAATAAGGTGATTCACTACTAACAATTAAAATTACTGACAATAAAAAAAAGATAGGAAATAAATAAATAAGATTTACTACCATTATTCTCTCTTGAGCAATCAAGACCAAGGGACTGAAAACCCCTTATTGTATTTTCAACTAAGAGAACATCATCACTAAGTGACCAATTAAAATTAACAAGTTGTAAATGATAATAAAATATCTTTCTTTCATCATCCTACCTTTAGTTAATTTGCTACCACTACTTATCGGAGTGGCATTCCTAGTGTTAGTGGAGCGTAAACTCTTAGGTTATGCTCAAAACCGTAAAGGCCCTAACATCGTTGGTCCATGAGGAATTTTACAAACCATCGCAGACGGTGTTAAACTAATTATTAAAGAACCTACAAACCCATCCTTGTCTAACCAAATTCTATTTTTAATTTGTCCAACCGTGGCTATATTCCTGGCCTTCATAATCTGAATTCCATGTTACACAAAGTTTTCAATTATTAATTTAAACTTCTCTGTATTATTTATTTCCGCATTATCTGCTATTAGCGTGTACACTATCCTTGGGTCCGGATGAGCCTCTAATTCGGCTTACGCCCTTATAGGTTCTATCCGAGCCACAGCACAAATAATCTCCTACGAAGTAACACTTATTCTTATTATTCTATCGGTATTAATCACGTTCTCCTCATTTAATTTGATCAAAGTAGATCACGGCCAACAAACAATATGATGTGCTGCACCATTTTGGCCACTAATAATCATGTGATTAATCTCTTCATTAGCAGAAACCAATCGTGCCCCATTTGATTTAACAGAGGGGGAGTCAGAACTTGTTTCAGGCTTCAATGTAGAATATTCCGGTGGCCCATTCGCCTTATTCTTTTTGGCCGAATATATAAATATTATAATAATGAACGCACTATCATCAATTTTATTCCTTGGGGGAAGTACACTTATAATCCCTCATATCGATAACATCGGGGTGCCGGTAAAAACTATAATTTTGACTGTTTGATTTATTTGAGTACGAGCTTCCTTTCCACGCATACGATACGACCAGTTAATAAATCTGATGTGAAAGCATTTCTTACCTTACACTTTAATTATCCTTGTTCTAGCCCCAATTTTAACTAACTTTATCAGCATACAGTAAGACATGTACCCTAATCAAGGGAGTTATAGTGATAATATAGAACATAAGGAAAAACCCCTTCATGCCTAAAATAGCGAGATAACCTCGCACCTCAGAGATCAAAACCCTGCGTGCTTTACACCATACTTTAAGAGTAAGATCAGCTAATCAAGCTCTTGGACCCATACTCCAAAAATGAGGGCCACCCCCTCTCTTACTAATGATAAAAAAAATATCAACAATAGTACTCAACTTTGCCTTACTGGCTAACATCTCTGGCCTGTTATTGATCACCATGAGCAACCACTACATTATAATATTCGTTGGTTTGGAATTAATAACCTTCTCATTTATTACTATTATATCACCAACTAGCCCACGACAAGTAGAATCTTCGGTAAAATACTTTATTATCCAATCATCAGCCTCGATTATTTTACTTTTATCCTTAATTTTTCCTAGCACACAAATCTCCGTAATTTTTCACACTACACTAATTATATCACTATTAGTAAAATTAGCTGCTGCACCATTTCACTCATGATTTCCAGAAGTAACCCAAGGAATAAAATGAAAGCCTGCTACTCTCATTCTAACCTGACAAAAACTAGGCGCACTAATCATTCTCTCCCGAACATTAACAATTGAAAACAAAACAATTATGACAGCTACTGCCATTACCTCAGCTGTCGTCGGAGCAGTAAGTGGATTAAACCAAGTACAAACACGAAAAATCATAGCTTATTCCTCTATCTCACATATAGGATGAACATTACTACTTTTTACAATTAACCAGCAAATCGCGATAACTTACTTCGTAATTTACGCAATTATTACTGTCAGTATCATAACAACTATGGAGTACCACAATTCAAGCCACCTATCAAAAATACATATAGATTCTTTCTTGTCACCCTGAACAGTAGCAATGACTTTATCTCTAATCTTGTCACTCGGAGGATTACCACCTCTAGGAGGGTTCCTAAATAAAGTAATGGCCTTCAAAGAAATAATTAATAACAATTTAATTGTGATTACTTTAATTATAATTTTATCATCTTTAATAAGTTTATTCTTCTACCTACGAATCGCGTATTCTACCACACTAACATCAAGTTCACAGCACACTTTATCTATGATAACGACTCGTACAAAAAAAATAACCACAAACAGCACACATAAAACACCACCATTTACTATAATAATTACCCTATCCCATATCATCCCAATCCTGGGATTATTAATCACGCCAACCATAATTATTTCTTTAATAAGTATAACCTCATAAACTAACCTAAGTAGACACTACTGTGCTCTTTTTGATTAACAGTCAAACGTTTTCTTAAACCGCTACTTAAAAGCTTAAGTTAACAAAACTACAAGCCTTCAAAGCTTAAATTATAGAGAGTCTATAGCTTTTAAAGTTCCAGCGCGTAAGCACATCTAAGGACTTGCAATCCTTTATTCTAAATAAACTATGAAACTACGGAGCACTGAAAATCTCTTCATCCTCTTAATTGCAAATCAAGCATTCTTTATAAACTAGTGCCCCAACACAACAACCATAGTAGCAAGGGAAGATCACCTTCATTAATAGATTTACAATCCACCACATATTTCTGCCACCTTGCCATA